TATACCCCCAATTAAGGATATTCTATAAAAAGCATCTATGTAACCACGATTATCTGACCAATTATATATTATATTTATAATTTTTTCAAAAAAAAAATTATTAGTCAAACTTTTAACAAATGAATTACGAAAATTCAAATTTTGTAAAGATGAATAAGCGGGCTTATAGAAGAAAAACGCTATAAATATTCCGAAAAAGGCTATACTCACAGAAAAAGTTGCATTTTTAACAAATTCATACCAATTTTCCGAATCTTTTGAACTTTCATGTAACAAGTTTATAGACGGAGTTAACCATTTGTCTAATATATTCAAATCAATTGCTTCTTGATTGAATTTAGTGAACGGAATTCCTATGACTCCAACAAACAAAGTAAATAGGGATAACACAAACATCGGAAATAGCATAGTATTATCTGATTCATAGGGATACGAAAAAGTATTCTTAGTACCAAAATGGGGAATAGTAACAAAAGGGCGCATCATTTTTGTTACATTACTATCAATTCGATATGTTGTTTTTTTCCAAAAAAAAGAAGACCTTTCATTATTATTCATTGTTAATAATGATAAGAAAGGAAAGTTTTTTTTAATTATTTTTGATCCTTCTTTACCCCATAATGATATTGAATAGAGGGAGTTATTTGTTTTTCCGCTGTAATTTTTCAAATAAAGGTTTAAATGTCCCTCAAAAGTAAGTAAGTAGATGCGAAACATATAAAATGCTGTTAATCCGGCTGTGGAACAGGCTATTATTGCGAAAATCGGTGAATACAACCAACTATCATTAAGAATTTCATCTTTGGACCAAAAGCAGGCAAGGGGTGGAATACCACAAAGAGAAAGGGTACCTAATAAAAAAGCATTTTTTGTAATTGGCACATGCTTTGTTAAACCACCCATAAGAACCATGTTCTGACTTTTATCTGGAGAATATCCAACAACCGATTCCATTGAGTGAATAATGGACCCAGATCCTAAAAACAACAACGCTTTTGAATAAGCATGAGTAATCAAATGAAATAAAGCAGCCCGATAAGACCCCATACCCAAAGCTAACATCATATAACCCAATTGAGACATTGTAGAATAGGCTAAACCTCTCTTAATATCTTTTTGAGCAAGAGCTAAAGTAGCTCCAAATAGTACCGTTATTATACCTATCAAAGCTATTAGATTCATGATGTAGGGTATTACTATAAAAAGCGGAAGAAGCCGAGCGACAAGAAAAATTCCCGCTGCTACCATCGTAGCAGCATGTATAAGAGCAGAAATGGGGGTAGGACCCTCCATAGCATCAGGTAACCATACATGAAGAGGAAATTGAGCCGATTTAGCAACCGCACCTGCAAATAATAGGACGGCGCACAAAGTAACAAATAATAAATTAACCTCATTATTATAAATCAAGTTATTGAATATTTTAAACAAATCCCGAAATTCAAAACTCCCCGTCGTCCAATAAAGACCTAAAATCCCTAATAATAAACCAAAATCCCCCACGCGATTAGTTACAAATGCCTTTTGACAAGCATTCGCCGCAGTAGGTCGAGTGAACCAAAAACCTATTAATAGATAAGAACACATTCCAACCAATTCCCAAAAAATATAAATTTGGATCAAATTCGAACTAGTAACTAATCCCAACATTGACGTATTGAACAAACTCATATACGCAAAAAATCTCAAATATCCTTGATCATGAGACATATAATTGTCACTATAAATAAGAACCATAATCCCAACAGTCGTGATTAATATTGCCATAATACAAGTAAGTGGATCGATCAAGTAGCCCAACTCTAAAGAAAAATCATTATTGATAGCCCAAGACCATACATATTGATAGATATAACTACTATTTATTTGATCAATAGACAGATAAACTGAAAAAATCATAACTATACTTAACAATAAAACACTCGGAAAAGACCACATACGTCGAAGGTTTTTGGTTGCCGTCGGAAAAAGTAGAAGTCCCACTCCTATTAAGATAGGAATTGGAAGTGAGATGAAAGGTATGATCCATGAATATTGATACGTATATTCCATAAAAAAAGTATATTTAATTCCTAATTAATTTTTCTGATTCACCAGCTCTTATCTCTTTTCAAAAGGATCAGTTAATAAAAAATTTAAATATCCAAAAGTGAAATATAATTTTCTTTTTCTATTCTTAATTATTCTTAATTGTTTGCCAAATACTTCAAATATTTCAAGTCACGAAGTTATAATTGTTCAAATAAGATGATCCACTGAAACTATTAATGAACACGCCTATTTATTTTAAGTAAAATATTTTGACAATATAGAAACTTCAAATTTTCTTTATTATTATTATTTAGTATGCATTACAAAAATTTACCGCTATAGAGCAAGAAGGAATAATTACACGAAAAACACGCTTTTATTTTGGTATCAATCATAAAAGACAGCCTACAAGTTGATCCAGTAAAATAAGACTTCTTTTTATTTAATTCGTTTATTACGAATCATTAAACAATTCATTTTTTTTTTTTTTTGAAAAAATAACATTATATATATATTTTTTTTTCTTTGTTCCTAATCTAATAATTTTTCATTTTCGATAGCTATATTAGGAGTATACTAGAATTTAAAGAATAAATGGATAATCAATAGTAAAGAACAATTCGTTTTGAACAATAGATGTCTTTCACATCCAACTATAGTAATGAATAATCAATTATAATTTTTTAATGGCAGTTCCAAAAAAGCGCACTTCTATATCAAAAAAACGGATTCGGAAAAATATTTGGAAAAGCAAAGGGCGTCGGGCAGCGTTGAAAGCTTTTTCGTTAGCAAAATCTCTTTCAACGGGGAATTCACAAAGTTTTTTGGGGGACAAATCAAATAAATAATTAAACATTGGAATAATCTGAATCGGTTTGACTCAAAAAACAGCCTAGTAGAAGTTGGTTTATAATTTTTATTATTTAATATCATTTTTTTTTTTATTATGAAAATTTATATTTATTATATATATAATTATTTAAATAATTGAATAATGTGAATTTATTAAAAAAAAAACTAAACATTTTTTTTTTAATCAAAGCAATTATTGGAATTWSATMRTRWKAGCGKMKGAATATGAAATTCCTTTTCCTTTTTTTAGGGTATGTAAAAAAAAAAAAAATAAGAAATCTTTTTTTTTCTTGTTCAAAGAATAAAAATAAATACAAGGGTTGACCTTTCTTTTTCATATCTTTGTTTTATCATTTTCGGGATGGGGAAAATACGAATCCCCATCGCCCCAATAAACCAAAAATTTTTTGTTGATTTTTATTTTATTATATATTTTCTATATTATAGAATATAGTTCTATATATATAATATCTAAATATAGAAGATTAAATAGTAAACTGAAACTGTTTATTAAAAATTTAATGAGACGTTGAAACAATGACATTAGTTGATTAAGTTAAAACCTTATTTTTAAATTCTATGAACCCTTATTTCTTTTCTCTAAATCATTATTACTATTATAGAATATACCCCGCCGAATACATAATGAAATTGGTTTGCAAAATCCTAACACAAATTTTCTACACAACGAAAACCCTTTAATACAAAGCTATGGCAATATTTCTAGAAATTTATTGAGTGTAGTGCTGTGCTGAAATTGTGATCGATAAAACTATCCTATTTTAGGTTTTCATTGAAAAAATGAGATAAAAAAAAATCATTCAAAAATGTAAATGAGAAATAACATTTTTTTTTGATTATATCTACATATTGAAACCAGAACTATCTAGTTACAACAGTTCCTTTTTGAAAGAGAATAAACTACGCAAAATCCTATAAAAAAAACTATTGTTAAATTAAGAAAATTGAAAGATAAGGAGTTTTTTATCCCCTATAAATTAAATATTTTGTCAAAAATATTACATTGAATTGAAAATTCTTCTATTTTTTGATCTCGACGATTGAATAATAATAGGTTATTATGATTTCGAGAAAGCCGCTATGGTGAAATCGGTAGACACGCTGCTCTTAGGAAGCAGTGCTAGAGCATCTCGGTTCGAGTCCGAGTGGCGGCATGCCATTTTTTATAATAAAAAAAGTTCTATAATATAATTAATTCAAGTCCCAGATGTTAATTCAAATAATTGAATTGAGGGACATTTTTTAATAATTTTTTTATGATATTTTCAACTTTAGAGCATATATTAACTCATATATCTTTTTCGGTCATTTCAATTGTCATTACAATTCATTTGATAACCTTATTAGTCGATGAAACCGTAGGACTCTATGCTTCGTCAGAAAAGGGCATGATAGGTACTTTTTTCTGTATAACAGGATTATTAGTTACTCGTTGGATTTATTTGAGGCATTTACCATTAAGTGATTTATATGAATCATTACTATTTCTTTCATGGGGTTTCTCCATTATTCATATATTTACGTATTTTAAAAAATATAAAAACCATTTAAGTGTAAGCGCAATAACCGCGCCAAGTACTATTTTTACCCAAGGTTTTGCTACTTCAGGTTTTTTAACTGAAATGCATCAATCCCCACTATTAGTCCCCGCTCTCCAATCTCATTGGTTAATGATGCACGTAAGTATGATGGTATTGGGTTATGCATCTCTTTTATGTGGATCATTATTTTCAGTAGCTCTTATAGTGATTACATTTCAAAAAGCTATAAGAATTTTTGGTAAAAACAAAAATTTCTTAAATGCGTTATTTTCCTTTGATCAGATCCAATACATGAACCAGGGGAACAATGTTTTAAGAAACACTTCTTTTTTTTCTTCGAAGAATTATTATAAGTCTCAACTGATTCAACAATTAGATCATTGGAGTTATCGTATTATTAGTCTAGGGTTTATCTTTTTAAGCATAGGTATTCTTTCAGGGGCAGTATGGGCTAATGAGACATGGGGATCATATTGGAATTGGGACCCAAAGGAAACTTGGGCATTTATTACTTGGACCATATTCGCAATTTATTTACATATGCGAACAAATAAAAGTTTGGAAGGTGTAAATTCTGCAATTGTGGCCTCTATGGGTTTTCTTATAATTTGGATATGCTATTTTGGGGTCAATCTATTAGGGATAGGGCTACATAGTTATGGTTCATTTACATTAACATCTAATTGAATGAATTCAAGAAAGGGCCTGACGAACACAAACATGGGAGAGTATAGATAAGAAAACTGTGGGTAAGACATCGAGAACCCTTTGAATCACTACATTACTTGATTCAAATGGTTCTCACAAAAGCCAAATTTATGAGGAAGTCCAATTCATTTTTTTATTTAACTTAAGAAAAAAGACTTCTTTTTTTATTGTGCAACGAACGATTTAAAAAATAATTATTAATTTATTGCTGTTTCATTTTTTTTTATGAAAACTATCTAGCAAAATAATTAGATAAAATAGCTTCGACCTTGTCAACTGATAGTGAGAAAACAAAATCTGGATAAATACCAATACCTATGACAGGTATAAGGATAGAGATCGCAACAAACAACTCTCGCGGTCCCGAATCAAAAAAATAAGAATTTTGAGCATTAAAAAGCTTGTATCCATAGAACATCTGGCGTAACATAGATAATAAATAAATGGGAGTTAATATAATTCCAATTGCCATTACCAAAGTAATTAGTATTTTTGTCATTAAAAGATATTTTTGGCTAGTAATTATTCCAAAAAAGACTATTAATTCTGCAACAAAACCGCTCATACCCGGCAATGCAAGGGAAGCCATCGATAAGATACTGAAAGTCGTGAATATTTTTGGAATTGGGATAGCCATTCCGCCCATTTCATCGAGATAAACAAGACGTATTCTATCATAACTTGTTCCCGCCAAGAAAAAAAGCGCAGCGCCAATAAATCCATGAGAGATTATTTGTAAAATAGCTCCATTAAGTCCCGTATCGCTTATAGAACCAATTCCTATAATTATGAAACCCATATGAGAGACGGAGGAATAAGCGATTCTTTTTTTAAAATTGCGTTGACCCGAAGATGTTGAAGCTGCATAGATTATTTGAATTATGCCTACTATGATCAACCAGGGTGAAAAGATAGAATGGGCGTGGGGTAATAATTCCATATTGATCCGAACCAATCCATATGCTCCCATTTTTAATAAGATTCCGGCTAGAAGCATACAAGTACTGTAATGTGCCTCTCCGTGGGTATCTGGTAACCATGTATGTAAGGGTATAATCGGTGATTTGACAGCAAAAGCAATAAGAAATCCGATATAGAATAATATTTCCAGTGCTATAGGATACGATTGATTAGCTGATGTTTCGAAATTTAAAGTTGGTTCATTAGAACCATATAAACCGATACCCAGAACTCCCATTAACAAAAAAATGGAACCTCCCGCAGTGTACAAAATAAACTTTGTAGCTGAATACAACCGTTTCTTTCCTCCCCACATCGATAGAAGTAGATAAACGGGAATTAATTCTAACTCCCACATGATAAAAAATAGTAAGAGGTCTCGAGCCGAAAATGATCCTATTTGACCGCTATACATTGCTAACATTAGAAAATGGAATAATCGGGAATCTCGAGTAACTGGCCAAGCCGCTAAAGTAGCTAAAGTGGTGATAAACCCCGTCAGTAAAATGGGTCCTATGGAAAGTCCATCGATTCCCAATCTCCAGTAAAAATCCAAAAAAGGGATCCATTTATAATCCTCCGTCAGTTGGATTAATGGATCGTCTAATTCGAAATTATAACAAAATGCATAGGTTGTTAGAAGGAGCTCGAGTACACAGATACATATAGTATACCATCTCATTACTTTATTTCCTCTATGAGGGAAAAAGAAAAGTAATAAACCCGCAAATATTGGAAAAACTACAACTATTGTTAACCAAGGAAAATAATTCGTAGTAAAAACAAGATACACTTGGACTAAAAAAACCCATGTTCGAAAATGAAATCAAAAAAAATATATGTATATTTATTTTCGAGCACGGGTTTTTGTCGGTAAAAAAGAAATCAAATGTATTCAAGGGGGCTTTTATAGAACGTATCAATAAGCTAGACCCATGCTTCGAGTTGTTTCATGCCATAAATAAACGCGAACACTCAAGAAATCCGTCGGACAGGCAGATTCACATCTCTTACAACCAACACAGTCTTCTGTTCTTGGAGCCGAAGCTATTTGCTTAGCTTTACATCCGCCCCAAGGTATCATTTCTAATACATCTGTGGGGCAAGCTCGGACACATTGAGTACACCCTATACATGTATCATAAATCTTTACTGAATGTGACATTGGATCTAGAAATTTTTTTTTAAGACTATAAATTTTCGATCGAGTAAATTTGTAAATGAATTATATATTTAGATACCAGATGAGTCAATAATTTATCATTATTTTTATAATCAATCTACTTTCTGATTAACTCATGGGATAGGGCCAAGATACTTTAATTTTTTACGTTTTCGCAAACATGATCATGGATTACGTATCATACAAATAATATTACTTGATGAATATCATAATTTATCTGATAAATAAATACTACTTATTCAACAAATTCGATTGATTGATACGAGTTGATTTTCTGTTACGATAAATTGACGAAACAATAGCTGGGCCAATAGCTGCTTCAGCGGCTGCAATAGCTATAACAAAAATTGAGAAAATATTCCCTTTTAATTGGCGACTATCAAAAAAATCAGAAAATGTTACGAAATTCATATTAACTGCATTCAGTATAAGCTCAAGACACATAAGGGCTCTAACCATATTTCGGCTCGTGATCAATCCATAGATACCGATAGAAAATAAATAGGCACTTATAACAAGTACATGTTCGAGCATGATTGACCAACTCCTTATCAATTCCGATTCATTTCAATATGAACAAAAATTTAATAGATTCAATTCAATTGACAAAAAAAAAGTACAGAACAAGGGAATATATTGGTAATCGATCGAATAAAAGAATTTTTATTTTAGACAGAAACAATCTTCAAATAGAATTGAAGGGGAATGTGTGTGATAACATAGAACAAAGTTTAATTTATGCTATTTCTAACTAAAGATTTATTACTGGCGAGCCACGGCAATTGCGCCGATCAAAGCAGCTAAAAGAATGATCGAAATGAGTTCAAATGGAAGAAAAAAATATGTTGATAAATAAATTCCAATTTGTTGACTATTACTTATTAAATCTTGTTCTAGAATCTGGTTTGATCTTGTAGTCCAAATAATCCCATACCATGACGTATCGACAATAGTAGTCATTAGTGAAACAAAAATACTTGTACAAACCAGAAAAGTAACTCCACTCCCAACGGTCCAAAGATTCAAATCTTTGGAATATTCTGAACCCTTCATGAACATCACGGCAAATATGATTAAAACATTTATAGCTCCCACGTAAATAAGGAGTTGCGCAGCAGCTACAAACTGGGCGTTTGCTAGAATATAGAATAAGGATATAGAAACAAGAACCAGTCCCAACGAAAAAGCAGAATAAATGGAGTTGTTAAATAATAGTACTCCCATACTTCCTAATATAAGACCTGATCCCAACAAGACTACAAGAAAATCATGTATCGGTCCAGGCAAATCCATTATATGTAGTAAAAAAAGAGATAAATCAATCTAAATGTTTTTCATGACCTTATTGATCTGACCGGGAAAAAAAATGGATAATCAATTCCTAATTAAATCTTAAGGGGTGTGAATTCATGTAGGTACAGTTATTGTATTAATCTTAGTCTTGATCGGAAAGAGTAGAGTAGATTGAAACTATATATTTCGAAATATATAGTTTCAATCTAAATTGAAATCTAAATTAAGCTGCAATTCTCATGAATCAATAGTTTGGATTTGTAGGTAGTGACCAAACAAACAAAACGAAAGAAACCTCATTTCTTTAGATCAAAACATAACCTTAGTAATTTCCAATTACTCTTTAATCTTTAATCAAGGGATTTACTTATTTTAGACCTAAATTCGAGGCGAATTCAAAATTGTTCTAATTGTATAATCATCAACTACTGCCATTGGTAAACGACCCAAAGAAATTTGATTATAATTTAATTCGTGACGATCATAAGTAGAAAGTTCATATTCTTCAGTCATTGATAAACAATTTGTTGGACAATATTCAACGCAGTTACCACAAAATATACAGATCCCGAAATCAATACTGTAATTAAGCAATCGTTTCTTTCGAATATCCGTTTCCAATTTCCAATCAACAACGGGGAGATCTATAGGACATACACGAACACATACTTCACAAGCAATGCATTTATCAAATTCAAAATGGATTCGACCGCGGAAACGCTCCGATGCGATTAGTTTTTCGTAAGGATATTGAATAGTTACAGGCAAACGATTTGCATGGGATAAAGTAATCATGAAACCTTGACCAATGTACCTTGCAGCTCGTACTGTTTGTTGACCATAATTCATGAACCCAGTTACCATAGGGAACATATTGTAATATCTCTAAAGAATTTTATGTTTGTTTCTTTCTCTTGTTTGAGCAAGTCGTGAATATAGAATATGGTATTCCTTTACAGTGAAAAGAGTTGAAAAGAAGTTGTTAATAATAGATTACCGAGAGATATAGGTAAAAGAAATTTCCATCCGAGATTTAATAGTTGGTCTATTCTTAGTCGGGGTAAAGTCCATCTTGTTGCTATAGAAATGAACAAGAACAAATAAGTTTTAGCTAATGTAATAAAGATACTAATTGTCATTCCAAAGACTTCATATGCTTTATTTATTTCAAAAAGTTCATAACCGAATATGTATGGAATAGAGATATCCCAACCACCCAAGTAAAGAACAGTTACAAATAACGAAGAAACTAATAGATTTAGATAGGAAGCAACATAAAATAAACCAAATTTGATACCCGAATACTCGGTTTGATAACCCGCTACTAATTCTTCTTCTGCTTCTGGTAAATCAAAAGGTAATCTCTCGCATTCTGCTAAGGAAGAAATTAGAAAAATAACAAACCCTATAGGTTGACGCCACAAATTCCACCCCCAAAAACCATATTTTGATTGAGCCTCAACTATATCAACTGTACTCGAACTGTTAGATAATCATAGTCGGTAATAACATCACTGTTCTCATCGCTATTACAGAACCGTACATGAGATTTTCACCTCATACGGCTCCTTGAGGGCCATAAATAAATCTAAGGAGCGTGTCGGGATTATTTATCTTGATATGTCTTTTTTGTAGAATAGTATAGGATAAAAATCTATCGTGTGTCCCCAAATTAACCCAATAGAATTCTGTCTGTTCTAATAATAAAGAAAAAGGGTACTTCTGAATTGATCTCATCCTTTAATAAAAAAAAAAATTTCTTTGTTGAGTAATAACTTAATTCTTCACTAAAATACTATTTATTATAAATATCAATAACCCATCGTTTTCAATTACGAAAAAAAATTGGCTATTCCATTAGTTCATGAATTCGGACACGAATTCTATCTCTATGAATAGGGAGATAGGAAAGAAAGGAATAGAGGAATAGATGGAGATAAGAAACAATAAAAAAGATCTCTTTTTTTGTTGTAAGTGGATGCTTTCCATTTTTTTTTTTTTTTTCGTTCCTATTCTTCTTTCTGAGAAAAAGGGGACTTACTAAATAAGGGATTATTTCGTTTCCGATAGTCATTTATTTAATGGGTGGATAGGCGCATACTCTGGATCGGAATCGTGGGGAGTACTGCCTGATCATTTCTACAAACTTAAAGCCCCAATTCGTATTCTTTTTATATTATGCATTTTGCAAAAATGTCCTTCTCTCTTTTGGATAATTTGGAAAATCTCCATTACTAATCCTTTGTATATCTTGGTGTTTCTAACCATCCACTCATTTTTGCTCAATCGGCCATGTTATGGTAATACATATATGGTAGTACATACAAATAATAGTGAAAACTCAATCCGGTTGATCTTTTGAGTCCGCTTCAAGACAGGATAACTAGTCAACCAATCTTGGGATAAAGGCTCTCTTGCGCCTATGTTTATTTCTGCTTAACTCTTATACATAGAAAATGAGACTCAATATTTTCACTGCCAATTTTTATTTATATAAGCTGTTTTCTTTCACTCATATAACTATCTGATTTAGTTCATTAATCCGAATTATGAATATAAAAATGAAGATATCTATTAAATTCATTTCACCCCTTTTCTCGAAAAAAAAGTGGGAGAAGTTTATGTCTCAACGAATCACACGTAGAGATATTGATAATACACATAGAGTTAATGGTATTTCATAACTAATTGATTGAGCAGCAGCTCGTAGACCACCTAAAAAGGAATATTTATTATTGGATCCATATCCTGACATAAGAAGTCCGATGGGAGCAACACTTGAAATGGCAATCCATAAAAAAACACCGATATGGAGATCGGCTAAAACAAGGTGATAACCAAAAGGAATTACTGAATAGCTTAGTAAAATTGATATGACTGCTATGGATGGGCCGATACTGAATAAACGAGTATCACCTCTAGATGGAAGCAGATTTTCTTTAAAAAGTAGTTTTGTACCATCTGCTAAAGCTTGAAGAACTCCCAAAGGACCAGCATATTCAGGTCCAATCCGTTGTTGTATCCCTGCGGATATTTCTCTTTCTAACCATACAATTACTAGTACGCCTATTGTGATTCCCAATACAGTAGTCAAAATAGGGACAAGCACCCATAGAATTCCATAGACTTCTTTTAAGAATTCCAATCTCGAAAAAGAATTGATATCTTGTACTTGTGATGTATCAATTATCATTTTAACGATCAACTTCTCCCATAATGATATCTATGCTACCTAGTATTGTCATAATATCAGCCAATTTCATTCTTTTAACTAACTGAGGAAGAATTTGCAAATTGATAAAACCCGGCGGGCGAATTTTCCATCTCCAAGGAAAACCACCCTGATCCCCTATCAAAAAAATGCCCAATTCCCCTTTTGGGGCTTCGACTCTCACATAAAGTTCTTGTTTCGCCAATTCAAAAGTTGGCGAAGGTTTTTTACTAATGAATCGATAGTCAAAGTCATTCCATTCCGGAGACCTTCCTCGATCAAAAGATCGTATTTCTAAATTTTCATAAGGCCCCCCTGGAATTCCTTCCAAAGCTTGTTGAATAATTTTTATGGATTCCGTCATCTCACCAAGTCTGATTAAATAACGAGCTAATGAATCTCCTTCTTTTTGCCACTGAACTTCCCAATCAAATTCGTCATAACACTCATAATGATCAACTTTACGAAGATCCCATGGTATTCCGGAAGCTCGCAGCATTGGTCCTGATAACCCCCAATTTATTACCTCTTCTCCACAAATAACGCCTACTCCCTCAACTCGTTCTAAAAAAATAGGATTTTGTGTAATAAGTTTTTGATATTCAGCAACCCCTGTCAAAAAATAATCGCAGAAATCCAAACATTTATCTATCCATCCATGAGGTAGATCAGCCGCGACTCCCCCGATACGAAAAAAATTATGCATCATTCTCATACCGGTGGCTGCTTCGAATAGATCATATACTAATTCTCTTTCTCTGAAAATATAGAAGAAGGGAGTCTGTGCGCCAATATCCGCCATAAAAGGGCCAAGCCATAACAGATGAGAAGCTATACGACTCAACTCCAACATAATTACTCTGATATAGCTGGCTCTTTTAGGTACTTGAATATTTCCCAACTGTTCTGGACCATTTACGGTTATTGCTTCTGTGAACATAGTAGCTAAATAATCCCAACGTGTTACATAAGGTAGATATTGTATAATTGTTCGGTTTTCTGCAATTTTTTCCATCCCTCTGTGTAAATAACCCAATATTGGTTCACAGTCAATAACATCTTCACCATCCAAAGTAAGGATGAGTCGAAGAACACCGTGCATTGATGGGTGGTGAGGTCCCATATTGACTATCATGAGGTCGTTTCTTGTAGCTGGTCCATTCATAAGTTTTTCCTCGATTCATCTTTCCATGAATTGCTGAAAATGAAAATAAGTTCATAAAAATTCAAGATCTAATAAATCAAATAATTCAAAATGACTTTTTAAATTACTGAGTTTTTGACTCCCGAATAGCCAATTGATTAATTAATTCTTTATAACGCATTTTATTTTTCTTTGATAAATAAGAAAGTAATCGTTGGCGTTTTCCGAGAATTTTACGTAGACCTCTTTGAGATAAATAGTCTTTTTTGTGCAATTCCAAATGTGAAGTAAGTCTTCGTATCTTATTGGTGAAATTGACTACTTGAAATTCAACAGATCCTCCATTTTCTTTTTTTTCTTCTTGCGAAATAACTGAGCTGAATGAATTTTTTACCATAAAATGAAATTTCCTTCCCCTCCTTTTTTCTTTTTTTATAAATTATTATTGATCAGTAATAATAATGTTACTCATTTAAATTTGATATACACAATAATCTTAATTTGATTAAGAATTTCGATTCTTTTTTTTTTTAATTTAGCAATCCAATTTTCGAAATTGGATTCAGATAGGTATACAAAAGGCTGGTATATTTCTGCACGCACAAAAAATATTTAGACTTAAAACTCAAACTTAAATTCAAATTCAATAAGAATATTTTATTGATTCATTTCGAAATCTAATAGATACGTCATTGAATTAAATTATCTATCAGAATGTAAGACAGTGCCATATGTGTATTTCTTTGTCTTCATATACCATATAAGGTACGGGCAATATAGGAAAAATGTAGCATTAACGAATTTTCAATTGTGGATACATATGGATCCTTAGCATACTAAAACGACTGCTATTATTGGTATCAAACCAATAACGATTCATACAAGCTAAATCTTCTAATCGATAATTGGGCCAAAGAAAGAACTTTAATTTATTTAGTTTATTTTTATATCTATCAAGATGTTTGCTTCTTTTATCTAAAACTTGATCATCAGTTTTCACCTTATTTGCATTGTAAAATGCTGTATTTCTATGGATATCATTTCTATTCCGAGAATTGAAACAAATTAGAATTCTGAACTCTCTACGACCTCTAGGGGATAAGATATTTTCCGGAACACGCAAATCATAATGATTGCTGGTTCTATTTTCATTCGTTTTTTGATGTATTGCAATGGATTCAGCAAAACTCTTCTTATCAGGATAGCCTTTTTCTTGATATCTTTGGTACTTATTCTTATGAACTAATGAAATACCTATGGTTTGAGACATAATAAATTGTCCATCATTTTTTACAGACAGACGAACCGGTTCGATAATCAATATTCCCCTTTTCATTAATTCTGTAAGAGTTAAATCCTTCTGAACTATCAGAATATCCAGACTCATTTCTCTCCTTTGAATAGAGGATATAGCAATTTCTCTGGGATTTATCAGTCTAAGCAGGAGACAATATACTTTGATATTATTGATCATTCTTTGATTTACGGAATCATCCCATCTCAATTGAAAACGAAAATATCTTTTTAGGAAGAAGTCAAGCTCCGCTTCCGTGTTTTTCTTGTATTGCTTTTTATTTATACGTTTTTTCACATCTGCTCCCGCGGAATCTTCTTGAACATATTTTTTGTGGTTTGAGAGAGCTGATTCAAGATCCTCTTTGGCCACAGATTCCTTTTCCCCTTTATTTCCATTTTCGAATTCAAGAGTTTTTTCTTTCGCTGATATAAAAAGAGATCTTTTTTTCTTTCCAATTAGTTTTTTATTTTTACTAAAAATTTCATTTCCATTCAAATTAAAAAGAAGTGATTTGATTGGTATGATCCACGGATTAATCGTATATGGATTATAAAGTATCAAAAATTCTGGAAAGAACCAAAGTTCCAGATTTGATATGGAACGACTTAGTATTTCTTCATTCATTCTCATCCAATCAAAAAAGATTTTTTTTTTATTGTTGGATGGGTTGATTTCTTGATCTTGATTAATTGTGAGATAAAAAAAATCTTTCTTATCGATTTTTTCAATTAGTTGAAAATTATTAACCCCAGTTTTAGTATTTTTATTACTGTTCGTGTCAGCCTCAATATTGATCCAGGCTCCAATATCGGCCTTATTTTTAAGACAAAAATGCAGCATTCTCCAATCAAAATATTTTCTATCCGGATTTTTTTCGAGATCTATAATATCATCTTCTACTAGATAATTATTGATAGGGATACCCGTCAGTATATCAAAAAATTTCCATTTATCTGTGTTGTACTTATAAGAACTTTCTTGATTATTTTTTACTTGTACTGGTAATTCATAAATATCTGAATCTTTATTATCTTCATAATTAATAGATTTATATGAGAAAAGATCATATATATATTTTTTTTTAATATTATCTTTTTTGTTTGGTAATGAGTATTCAAAAGAATTTTGTTTTTTGTAATCAATTAATCGGTTTTGTTCATATGAATAACATTGGTTAAAATCTTTATTTTTGGTCATACGATCTTGATTGACTCTATTTCGCCATTTTTGTGGTAGTAATTTTGCCCATCTAATCGGATATAAATCGTAGTGATAATGACCCCTTAACCAGTTTTTCCATTGATTCATTCCAGAATTTTGAAGATTCTTTTGTTTTAAGTCGGAATGTAATATTTCTTGTGCTCCAACAACTTCAACAAAATAATCCTGTATTTCATTCTTGAGAAAAAGAGATGTTCCGTGATATTGAAAGACAGGTCTTAACTTAGATAAGTTAATAATTTGTGTTTGTGATAATTTGTAAAATAAATATGCTTGCGACAAGTATGATAAGTCCCAAAAGATCTTTCCATTCTTATTACTAATATTGGAAAGTGACTTTTTTATAGTTGAAATAAAGTGAATTATACTTTGATTTGTTTTATCAATTCTTTCTTGATTTACTTCATTATTGGAAATGGATTTAGTAAATTTTTTTTTTATTGAATCAAAAAAAAGTTGCACATTAATCCTCGGGATATTAATCATACGTTGAAATATATCTATGTATATGTTTTCAACGAAAAATTTTAGAAAATGATGCGATTTACGAATTAATCGTACATTTCTTTTTTTTAATATCTTTAAAATATTTTTATGAGATTCTAATATTTTATCATCATAACTTATTTTGTTAGGACTAATATTTTTTTCTGGATTTAGAAACTCTTTTTTCGTGTCTTTTCTAATTTTTTCAATTTTATTTAGTATGGTGTTTGTTCTATCAGTCAGATCTTTCATTTTTTTTTCTCTCAATGAAAAATTTGACCAATCCATAGATCGAATTATACTGGACGAGCCTTGGATCATTCGATTACTTATTATCGAATTTTTTTCGTTTTTAGCTTCATTCAACTCGTAGATTTCTTTCAATTCAAATAATCGAATTGGGTTTCTTTGTGAAAGTTCTTTTATTATTTGTTTTAGAAATAAAATGTTTTTGATGACCCATTTTTTTGTTTCTTTTGAGATATTTAGAAACAGGTTTGTTCTTTCTTTTAAAACTCTTAGAATTAGAAAACGCTTCTTTTTCCATTTTTTAATTTTTTTTTCGAGCTCTTTTATTAAAATGGGTTCAAAAAACGAAAGTTGTTTTCGGGGAGAACCAAATGGCAGTTCAGCTTCCATTCCCCAAACTGTTAAAAAACAAAAATCATTTTTTTGTCCTTTCTTTTTTATTGAATCTTTATTAGGGGATTGGAACCTAGATGTGTGCCACGGTTTCAGACGAAAAGGAAATAAGATCTTTATTTGAATACCGTCTGTTAACCAGTTTTTTGGAAATTCTTTTTCTGATAATTGAACACCATTATAGGTGCATTTTACATGCATTTCTTTATTCCAATTTTTAAAATCCTCGGACCATTCAGGAAATTGAAATAATAGCATACGGATAATATTTTTAGCTATTATCAATGAGGGTAAGACAATATATTTTCTAAGAATTGATTGAGTTACTAACAAAAAACCTCTTATTACTTGAGCAAATAGAATGCTATCCCAGGCTTCTGCTATTTCTATACGTGCTTTTTCCTCTCTTTTCTGCTTTTCTCTTATGTCCGCCTCTTTTTTCTGATTTTCGCTTGTCTGTTCCTGTGTATTATCCGAAATAGTCAATTCTGTGTTTTTCCATATCCAAGGTCTAAAAAGCGTTTTCATTAGTGCGGGAATATCAAAAGAAAAAAAAAAAGATTTGTCTAGTCTCTCAAAAAAAAGATAAGAATGTACATTTGCTTGAAACAGTTTCCAAGTAACTGTTTTACGTCTTTGAGCACGCATAGAGCCTTTGATTATGTCTCGACGAAAATCCGATTGTTGGGAATACCGTATCAAAGCAACTTCGTCTGTTTGATCAGGATTATTAGTATCTGTGGTATTAGTATAAGTATCGCTAGTTTCTAGATTATCAGTAAAAATTATGACACGTTTGGCTTTTCTTGAACGAATTTCATGATCTTCCGCCATACTTTCGTCGTTTTCTCCTTCCTGTTGTTCTAAATCGTCGATTAATTTGTATGACCATCGAGGAACTTTTTTACTG